TACGAAGATAAATAATACTGATTCGGTCCTAAAATTTATTTGTGACCCACGAGGAGCCGTATGAGGTGAAAATCTCATGTACGGTTTTGGACTAGCGATGGAAACAGTGATGTTATCATCGACTATAATTATCTAACAGTTCAAGTACAGTTGATATAGTTGAGGCGCAATCAAAATATGGTTTTTGGGGATGGAATTTGTGGCGTCAGCCAATAGGGTTTATCGTTTTTCTAATTTCTTCTCTAGCAGAATGTGAGAGATTACCTTTTGATTTACCAGAAGCGGAGGAAGAATTAGTAGCAGGGTATCAAACCGAATATTCAGGTATCAAATTTGGTTTATTTTACGTTGCTTCCTATCTAAATCTATTACTTTCTTCGTTATTTGTAACAGTTCTTTACTTGGGGGGTTGGAATATTTCCATTCCGTACGTATTCGTCCCTGAGCTATTTGAAATAAATAAAATAAATGGAATCATTGGAACGACAATTGGTATCTTTATTACATTAGCTAAAACTTATTTGTTTTTGTTTATTTCTATCGCAACACGATGGACTTTACCTAGGTTAAGAATGGACCAATTATTAAATCTCGGGTGGAAATTTCTTTTACCCATTTCTCTCGGTAATCTATTATTAACAACTTCTTTCCAACTTCTTTCACTGTAAAGAAAAAAAGAATATGAGATTCATGACTTGGTTCAAACAAGAGAAAGAAACAAACATAAAATTATTCATAGATATTCACGATATGTTCCCTATGGTAACTGGGTTCATGAATTATAGCCACCAAACAGTCCGAGCAGCAAGGTACATTGGTCAAGGTTTCATGATTACCTTATCCCACGCAAATCGTTTACCCGTAACTATTCAATATCCTTATGAAAAATTAATCACATCAGAGCGTTTCCGCGGACGAATCCATTTTGAATTTGATAAATGCATTGCTTGTGAAGTATGTGTTCGTGTATGCCCTATAGATCTACCCGTTGTTGATTGGAAATTTGAAACGGATATTCGAAAAAAACGATTGCTTAATTACAGTATTGATTTCGGAATTTGTATATTTTGTGGTAACTGCGTTGAGTATTGTCCAACAAATTGTTTATCAATGACTGAAGAATATGAACTTTCTACTTACGACCGTCACGAATTGAATTATAATCAAATTGCTTTGGGCCGTTTACCAATGTCAGTAATTGACGATTATACAATTCGAACAATTTTGAATTCAATTCAAAGAAAAACTCAGTAAGTAAACCTCCTGTTCTATTAAAGTAAAGATAAATTTCCCATTCATTCTTTTAAGGTTCTGTTTTGGTTTAAGTTAAAAGACTGTTTGGTTTGAATTAAAAAAAGAATGAGGCCTTTGGTCAATAAATAAAAATTCAATTACAAATTAACTGGTTGATAAGAATTTCGGATTCCTTTTTATTGAAAATAAAAATATATTAATATATTCGTAATTATTTAGAAATATATAGTTTCAAAAAACAAAATACCCTTTTCTTTTGAACAAACAAAAAATAATCAAAAACGAAACTGTCCAATAATTGTGCTTAGAGCAATTCACGCCTAATAGATTAGGATTTTATTCAATTAGGAACGTATCATAAAAAAAACTTCCTGGTCGGGTCAATAAGATCATGAAAAGCATTTAGATTTATTTATTTCTTATTTTACACAGAATGGATTTGCCTGGACCAATACACGATTTTCTTTTAGTTTTTCTGGGATCGGGTCTTATATTAGGAGGCCTGGGAGTGGTATTACTTACCAATCCAATTTATTCTGCCTTTTCATTGGGATTGGTTCTTGTTTGTATATCCTTATTTTATATTCTCTCAAATTCTCATTTTGTAGCTGCTGCCCAGCTCCTTATTTATGTGGGAGCCATAAATGTTTTAATCCTATTTGCTGTGATGTTCATGAATGGTTCAGAATATTATAAAGATTTTAATCTGTGGACCATTGGGAATGGCCTTACTTCGTTGGTTTGTACAAGTATTCTTGTTTCGCTAATTACTACTATATTAGATACATCATGGTACGGGATTATTTGGACTACAAGATCAAATCAAATTATAGAACAAGATTTGATAAGTAATAGTCAACAAATTGGAATTCATTTAGCAACCGATTTTTTTCTTCCATTTGAATTCATTTCAATAATTCTTTTAGTTGCTTTGATAGGTGCAATTGATGTGACTCGTCAGTAATAAATCTTTATAACTAGGAATAGCAAGCAATCAAAATTAAACCTTTTTCTGTTTTTTATGTCTTATCGCATCCATTTTCTTTGAATTCTATTTGAATATTGCTCGTGTATAAAATATAAATTCGTTTATTCGATATATTTACAATAGATTCTTTTTTTTTGTTATACTCTAGTCAATCAAATCTGTTGAATTATTGTTCATATTAATAATGAATCGAAATTGATAAGGAGTTGGTCAATGATGCTCGAACATATACTTGTTTTGAGTGCCTATTTATTTTCTATCGGTATTTATGGATTGATCACGAGTCGAAATATGGTTAGGGCCCTTATGTGTCTTGAACTTATACTGAATGCGGTTAATATAAATTTTGTAACATTTTCTGATTTTTTTGATAGTCGGCAATTAAAAGGAAATATTTTCTCAATTTTTGTTATAGCTATTGCAGCCGCTGAAGCAGCTATTGGATCAGCTATTGTGTCCTCGATTTATCGTAACAGAAAATCAACCCGTATCAATCAATCAACTTTGTTGAATAAGTAATATTAATAATATTAAATTATAAGATTCACCAATTTGAATTAGCATGTACAATATGTTGGAATCTACATCATGTTTTCGAAAACGTAAGAAATCAAAGTATCTTGGTCCTTTCTTATGAGTTGATCCCGAAGGAAATTGATTAGAAAATTTCTGGTAAATCGTTGATTCATCTGGTGTTTAACTATATTTATTTACAAGTTTACTAGATTGAAATTTTATGATGTTCAAAAATTTATAGATCCCATGTCACATTCAGTAAAAATTTATGATACATGTATTGGGTGTACTCAATGTGTCCGAGCCTGCCCTACCGATGTGTTAGAAATGATACCTTGGGATGGATGTAAAGCTAAGCAAATTGCTTCCGCTCCAAGAACAGAAGATTGTGTTGGTTGTAAGAGATGTGAATCCGCTTGTCCAACGGACTTCTTGAGCGTTCGAGTTTATTTATGGCATGAAACAACTCGAAGTATGGGTCTAGCTTATTGATACGGTCCAGAAAACCCTAGTTGAATACATTTTGAACCCATTTGATTTTTTTTACTGAAAAAACCCGTGCTCAAAAAAACCTTTTTGAGCACGGGTTTTTCTGGTCCAAGTGTATCTTGTCTTTACCACGAATTATTTTCCTTGGTTAACAATAATTGTATTTTTACCAATATCTGCAGGTTCTTTACTTTTCTTTCTTCCTCATAAAGGAAATAAGCTAATTAAGTGGTATACAATATGTATATGCATTTTCGAACTCCTTCTAACAACCTATGCATTTTGTTATCATTTCCGATTGGACGATCCATTAATCCAGCTGGCGGAAGATTATAAATGGATAAATTTTTTTGATTTTTACTGGAGATTGGGAATAGATGGACTTTCTATAGGGCCCATTTTACTGACAGGATTTATCACCACTTTAGCGACTTTGGCGGCTTGGCCAGTTACTCGAGATTCGCGATTATTTCATTTCCTGATGCTAGCAATGTACAGTGGTCAAATAGGATCATTTTCTTCTCGAGACCTTTTACTTTTTTTCATCATGTGGGAGTTCGAATTAATTCCCGTTTATCTACTTCTATCCATGTGGGGGGGAAAGAAACGTCTGTACTCGGCTACAAAATTTATTTTGTACACTGCAGGGGGTTCCGTTTTTCTATTAATAGGAGTTTTGGGTCTCGGTTTATACGGTTCTAATGAACCAACATTAAATTTTGAAACATTAGCTAATCAATCATATCCTGTCGCACTGGAAATAATATTATATATTGGATTTCTTATTGCTTTTGCTGTCAAATCACCGATTATACCCTTACATACGTGGTTACCGGATACCCATGGGGAGGCCCATTACAGTACTTGTATGCTTCTAGCCGGAATTTTATTAAAAATGGGAGCATATGGATTAGTTCGGATCAATATGGAATTATTACCCCATGCACATTCCATATTTTCTCCCTGGTTGATAATAGTGGGTACAATGCAAATAATTTATGCAGCTTCAACATCTCTTGGTCAACGGAATTTAAAAAAAAGAATAGCCTATTCCTCCGTATCTCATATGGGTTTCATAATTATAGGAATTGGTTCGATAACTGATACGGGACTCAACGGAGCTATTTTACAAATAATATCTCATGGCTTTATCGGTGCTGCACTTTTTTTCTTGGCAGGAACGAGTTATGATAGAATGCGTCTTGTTTATCTCGACGAAATGGGCGGAATGGCCGTTTCGATTCCCAAAATATTTACGATGTTCAGTATCTTATCCATGGCTTCTCTTGCATTACCGGGCATGAGTGGTTTTGTTGCAGAATTGATAGTCTTTTTTGGAATAATTACCAGCCAAAAATATTTTTTAATGCCAAAAATACTAATTACTTTCGTAATGGCAATTGGAATGATATTAACTCCTATTTATTCATTATCTATGTCACGTCAAATGTTCTATGGATACAAGCTATTTAATGCTCCGAGTTCTTATTTTTTTGATTCTGGACCCCGAGAGTTATTTGTTTCGATCTCTATCTTTCTACCAGTAATAGGTATTGGTATTTATCCGGATTTAGTCCTCTCATTATCAGGTGAGAAGGTCGAAACTATTCTATATAATTATTTTTATAGATAGTTTTCATGAATCAAAAAAATCAAAAAGGAATCCTATGGTTTTAAAAATTGTTCGTTGTACAATGAACAAGAAAAAAAAGAAGTCTTTTTTCTTCTCTTAAGTTTAAGTTAAGTAAAAAGGTAAAAGCATTAAATTGAATTTTAATCAGACATCTTTGGCTTTTGTTAGAACCTTTTGAATCAAGTAGTGGAGCGATTCAAAAGGTTCTTGACAGCTTACAATAAGTTTTCTTATACTTATATACAATATATACGCCGTCCTGTGTTAGTATTTGTTAGGCCTAGCCTCTATTATTCAATTCAATTAGATGTTAATTTAATGTAAATGAACCATAACTATGTAAACCTATTCCTAATAGATTGACCCCAAAATAGCATATCCAAATTATAAGAAATCCCATAGAAGCCACAAGTGCGGAATTTACACCTTCCAAATTTTTATTTGTTCGGGTATGGAAATAAATCGCGAATACGGTCCAAGTAATAAACGCCCAAGTTTCCTTTGGGTCCCAATTCCAATATGATCCCCACGCCTCATTAGCCCATACGGCTCCCGAAAGAATTCCTATGGTTAAAAAGATAAACCCGAGACTAATAATACGATAACTCCAACGATCCAATTGTTGAGTCAATTGATATCTGTAATAATTTTTATAAGAAATAAAATAAGTGTTTAGTAAAACATTGCTTCTTTCATTCATGTATTGGATTTTCCCCAACGAAAATGAAAAATTATTGTTTTCACCAATAATCTTTATGGCCTTTCGAAATGTAATGACTAGAAGAGCTACTGATAATAATGATCCACATAAAAGAGCTGCATAGCCTAATACCATCATACTTACGTGCATCATTAACCACTGGGATTGGAGAGCAGGTGCTAATATTGCGGATTGATGCATTTTGGTTAAAAGACCCGAAGTGGCAAAGCCTTGGGTAAAAATAGCACTTGGTGCGGTTATTGCACTTAAATTATTTTTGCGCTTTTTAAATTTTAAATAGGAAACCATATGAATAAGGGAGAAACCCCATGAAAGAAAGATTAATGATTCATATAAATCACTTAATGGGAAATGTCCTGAATAAATCCAACGAGTGACTAATAATCCTGTTATACAGAAAAAGGTGACTATCATGCCCTTTTCTGATGAATCATATAGTCCTACGACTTCATCTACTAATAAGAATAAGGTTAAAAAATGAATTGTAATTACAATTGAAACGACAGAAAAAGATATATGAGTTAATATATGCTCTAAAGTTGAAAAAATCATAAAAATTATGAAAAAAGCGAGGGTTTCTAGATTTTATGGAATGGAAATCAGGAATGAAATTCATTTTCATTATAGGACTTATTCTATCTCTTTTAGAAGATACTATGCCGCCACTCGGACTCGAACCGAGATGCTCTAGCACTGCTTCCTAAGAGCAGCGTGTCTACCGATTTCACCATAGCGGCTTGCTCGAAATCATAATAACCCATTTTTTAGTCAATCGTCGAGATTGAAGGTGAAGGGGTCAATTCAATGTAAAATGTCAAATTTGTTAGTAAGCATTTAATTTTTATTGATAAATAACAACTCGTTGAAATAGCAATTTGAAGGTTCAAAAGGAATCTTTAGTATTTATTGTATCATTTTATTTATTTAATTATCCTTTCTATTTAATTAGGTCGTCAATAGATATTTTTTAGTTTGTGTTTTCCTAAAAGGGAACTCCTTTATTGGAACTAAACTAACTAGTTGTAACTTCAATTCATAGATAAAATTCAACAAAACAAAAAAGGGTTCTTTATCATTTTCATTTTTTAATGATTCATTTCTCATTCTTTTGTATGATTTTTATGAATCTATAAAAAAATGCTTATTAATTGACTGAATAAATGAATGAAAAAATATGATTTTTAGAGATCACAATTTCAGCACCACCCCCACCAATTTCAAAAGATTTAGGTCATTTTTGTATTAATCGTTAGCATTTTGCGTTTGTTTTAAGGATTTATCAAACCAACTAGATATTGGGTTGTACCCGTTACGTTATATAAAAAGCGTTTCGATTCCTGTCATAATTGTACCATACTTCAAAAAAGTATTTCGAATTTTGAATTCTAAAAATATGTCTTGATTTATTTTCTTACATTTTCTTATACAAACATAGGATTTCTTTAGATCACTTCAAATTGATACATTATTTGTATATCCACTAAATTAGAAAAGGGGTTTTCTCCATTGGGTTGAAAACAGGGGAAGGAGATATAGTAATTCAGAGAAATAATGATTCATAAAGTTACAAAATTGAAACTAAATGGGTTAGTTTCGACAACCCAGTTAAAGCTCTTATATATGTGCTCCGCGATCCGCTATAGTATAAATAGAAAAAAAATTATTATTCTATTATTTAATTATTATAAATTGAATATTATAAAAATAACAAATTATTATAACCCTAACATAACAAATACAAATGGGCGATGGGGAAAATAAGAATCCCCCCCCCGGAAATGAAAAAAAAGATATTCAAAAATTCAAAAAAGTAAAACCTTTGTATCTTATTCGAGTTAAACCAATTCAGATTACTCCAAATTTATTTGGCGTACAAAAAAACTTTTTGAATTCCCCGTA